AAACAGAATAGAAGTCTTGTTTAAATTCTCGCTAGGCTATAACAAAAAAAAAAAATAAGGGATTCCTTGGAATTATCGCCTTCCATTTATTTGGGTTGGAAGATATTTATTTCAGATGAGCCAAACCAATAGGATGAACCAAAGGAGTTCTGTATCATGAAGTTTGACTTTGTACCACGCATATTACTTAGATGGTTCTAGAAAGTTCTGTAGGTAGGAATGAAGAAATCGAACCGGATTCTATTTATTTGTATCTGAACTTAATCTTGTCTATTTCAATTTCTCTAGATTCTACTTTTTAGTATCTCATTAGTATCTCAACCAACTAATTTAACCTTTTGAACGCGTCTTTTGAATATATATGAAGTATTAACATTCTACGGCATGGACATAAAGATAAAAAAGATGAAATAGAATCGAATTCTTTTAGATAAAGTATCTAAAAGAATTCTACCCATCTAGAAAAAAAAATAGATGGGATATATCTCGGCGAAATGGAAAAAAGTATGTGTTATGATCCAAATGAAAACTGAATAGGGATGTCGATTCATATCAATTAATTTATTCAAGAGAGACTCATCCAAATTAATCATGTACCAGGAACCAGATTTGAACTGGTGACACGAGGATTTTCAGTCCTCTGCTCTACCAGCTGAGCTATCCCGGCTAAGTCCGAATGTAGCATCCTCATTTTATTAGAGGGCGGGGGTCTATGTCAATTAAAAGGACGAAAGAAGATTCAAAAGTTTTATCTGGGTACTGGAATTTCTTGGATCTTAAAAAAGACGACTTTTTAAGTTTCAGTATGAGTAATGATATCGATTGTAAATCATTCAAATGGGGATTTCTTGCTCAAAGCTGTATATCTTAGATATAAGATATAATAAGACATTTCCGCCCGGATCTATTTCAAAAAGAATAGGGCGAGTGTATAAGGACACTCACGCAAGGAAAGGGGGGATAGAATGGATAAATAGTTGGGGGGGCAAATAGGCTTTTTGGGGATAGAGGGACTTGAACCCTCACGATTTTTTAAGTCGACGGATTTTCCTCTTACTAAAAATTTCATTGTTGCCAGCATTGACATGTAGAACGGGACTCTATCTTTATTCTCGTCCGATTAATCCGGTTCTTGAAAAGAGGATCTACAGACTATGGAGTGAATCTTTTGATCAATGAATATTCGATTCCACATTGAAGAAAGAATCGAATCACACCAATTCTTCCGTTTTTTATAGAAAAAATATAGACTCATTTGGCTCGGCATTAATCATTTGATTTTGATATAGTATTCAATACGTATGTATATCTTTCATCCTTTCGGAATTTTCGATGGAAAGAGTTCTGTACCAACTACCAACGCGGCCAACTCCATTTGTTAGAACAGCTTCCGTCGAGTCTCTGCACCTATCCTTGTTTTAGTTTTCTGAACCTTTGTTTGTGGAAAAAAGGATTTGGCTCAGGATTGCCCTTTTTCTTAATTCCGGGGTTTCTCTGAATTTGAAAGTCATCACTTAGTAGGTTTCCTTACCAAGGCTCAATCCAATTAAGTCCGTAGCGTCTACCCATTTCGCCATATCCCCTTCCTTTTGTGTTAAGATTAGGATTTCATTGCATTATGATGGCGTTCCCTTTTTCTTTCATTTATACCGGAACCTTTGAATTCATTAGATACCTATTCTTATTTCGAAGAAGCATTTTTCCTCTTTTATTTCTTACCTGTCTTCTCCTATCTTATATAGGAGACCCTATTTGGTCCAATCAAATTGGATTTTATCATTTCTGGATTCGTAATTCAATATAGATTAATAGATATCCTATATATATATATATACCTGTCGCCCTTCTCATGCAATTTTGAATACTTGAACGGTCTTTTTTTTGTCTTAATTTCCGCCTTTACTACTTTATGAATTTTATGACTGGAATGAACGTGGAGGAATGTCTCATCAGTTCGAACTAATCATTCCTAATGATATGGAATCAAATAATATAGAAAATATAGAAGTGTAATAAAAGAATTTCAAATGTCATTTGAATTCAAATTCAAAAATGACAAATTTAAATAATTTAACTATCTAACTAACTAACTAGCTAACTAACTAACTAGAATCAAAATATTGACTATCGAGTTTACCAAGAAATAGAATTTACTAAAAAAATATCGAATTTAATAATATTCGAATTGTAAATTCTATTAGTGATTAGTGATAAAAAATACAAATTCTATATCGCTATATTAATTGTTATGTTCTATAATATTAATATTCAATATTTATTTGAAATTGTATATTCTATTGTTTTCTATTCATATCGAGTCTGAATAGATAAGACATAATAGTGAATACCTAAGATTAAGATTCCAATATTTTATTGAATTACTATGCACATAAAATTGATGTTATGTGAGCCCGCTTAGCTCAGAGGTTAGAGCATCGCATTTGTAATGCGATGGTCATCGGTTCGATTCCGATAGCCGGCTTTTTCCTATTTATTCAAA